GTATATATTATTTTTAATAATATAATATATATAAAAAAATTTTGGTAGTGGTGAATAACTCGACCTCAGTCCTGGTTTAGGGGTTTGACAGGACATAATGAGGTTTTCGGGTTTAGGGGGGTAGGGGGGTTTGACGAAAAGGAGGCAGGGGGAAATCTCAGTAATGTAGAACTGTAATACCTTATGCACTTGATATCCCTTATGTGGTTCTCCAGTAATATATTTCTAACACGAACCGTTTTTCTTGAAGACAAGGAAATATGTTCCACCTTCGTCGGCAAATTAGAAGGAGTCACCATGTCCATTGAAAGGAGACCTAAAAAAAAGGAACCAAATGCCTATAAATGAATGCCCGGCTTGGTGGGTAACGAGTCGTATGGACTCCACCATTAATCAAATGCCAGATATAATTCAAGTTAGGTGGAATCATGGAAAGTGGGGCCCTGAAATAGGAACCAGATGCCAGTAATAGATCATTTTGTGCTACCCCCACAATAGTTGTCCCTGATCGTTCAAGAAACGAATGCACTTGACTTATACTGGTTGGTGGTTTCTTACTACATATCTATTTGAGGTCCTATTAATGTTGAGGGGCGTCCATAGGAATGTGTCATTTGATGCGGTAGCGTGGATTAATAAACTTTCTAACTGGTTAACGGGAGTTCATGTTGATGATAGTGAGATGTGTTATGTATGTCTCAGGGGAATGTGGGTGGGATAAATGATTGAAATATTAAATAATCAGATTTCTTCTACTGGTTAACAGATTGCATAAAATCAAACATATTATCTACTTTTACAGGATTTATGGTGGTAAATAGGTATATCTTTGGGTTACATAGTTCAATGTAAGATAATACATATAATGTACTAATACATACATATATGTAATATAATACATATAATGTATCATAATACATACCCGCTTGGTCAGGCAAAAATAATGTAAAGTGTTTCAGAGAGTGGTCTAATTTATGATCTCAGCTTTGGGGGTTGAGGATGGGAGTTAAAGCCTTTCCTCTCTGATTGGCGCTAGGAAGAATTCTAATCTTCAGTCTCTGGATTACAAAACCAGTGCTTTGTAGTTAAGCTACTAGGGCTGTTATCATTTAAGTATCTTGTTTTCTACCCATCCCACTAGAGGGTTGAGAATAAGAAACAGTGCGAAATACAAGACCGAGGCGATTTGTCCGATGATGATGTATGGGTGTTCTACTGGTATGCCCCCGATTCAGGTAAGTACAAACATGTCGGCCACGAGGGTTCAGAATAAAATTTGTGAGGCGGGCCGGAACGTGAGTCCTCGTTGTTTTGAGGTGTGCAAGATAGGAACGACTATCAGCACTAGGATAGATGATAGCAAGGCTAGGACTCCTCCTAGCTTGTTCGGGATAGATCGTAGGATAGCGTATGCGAACAGGAAATACCATTCTGGCTTGATGTGGGGTGGAGTAACTATTGGGTTTGCTGGGGTGAAGTTATCTGGGTCTCCTAGTACATTAGGGTAAAACAGTGCTAGTAGTGTGAGTGCAGTGAGCATAACGATGAAGCCAAGAAGGTCTTTGTATGAGAAGTAGGGGTGAAATGGGATTTTGTCTGCATCAGAGTTGAGGCCAATGGGGTTGTTCGAGCCTGTCTCGTGGAGGAATAGAAGGTGAATTATTGTAGCCCCGGCTACTACGAATGGGAGTAGGAAGTGGAATGCAAAGAATCGGGTGAGCGTGGCATTGTCTACTGAGAAGCCCCCTCAAATTCATTGTACTAATATATCGCCGACGTAGGGGACTGCGGATAGGAGGTTTGTGATAACTGTGGCCCCTCAGAATGACATTTGTCCTCATGGAAGGACGTACCCTACGAATGCAGTTATTATGACCAGCAGGAATAAGACTACACCGATATTTCAGGTCTCTTTGTATAGGTAGGAACCATAATATAGTCCTCGGGCGATGTGTAGATATAGACAGATGAAGAAGAATGAAGCGCCGTTTGCGTGTAGGTTTCGGATGAGTCAGCCATAGTTAACATCTCGGCAAATGTGGGCGACTGATGAGAATGCTGTAGAGATATCTGATGTGTAGTGCATGGCCAGGAAGAGGCCTGTAAGAATTTGTGTAATTAAACATAGGCCTAGTAGGGAGCCGAAGTTTCATCATGCGGAGATGTTGGAGGGGGTGGGGAGATCCACTAGGGCGTCATTAGCAATTTTTAATATTGGGTGGGTTTTTCGAAGGCTTGCCATTATGGTTTTTATAGTTGAATTACAACGGTGGTTTTTCATATCATTGGTTCTGGTTAGAGTCCAGGTGAAAATTATGAGTTATTTCGTCTTTTCTTTTTTAGGTATAGTGGTTGTTGGGTTTTTGTGTGTGGCCTCCAACCCTGCGCCTTATTATGGGGCTCTTGGGTTAGTATTGGCTGCTGCAGGGGGTTGTGGTATTTTGGCAGATTTTGGGGGTTCTTTTATCTCTTTGGTTCTTTTCCTGATTTATTTGGGAGGAATGCTAGTGGTTTTTGCTTATTCTGCGGCTTTGGCTGCAGAGCCGTATCCTGAGTCTTGGGGAAATTGGTCTGTTTTTGGCCTCGTGTTGTTGTATCTTCTTTTAGGTGCCTTTGGAGTGGGGTGGTGTTATGGTGAGTTGTTTGAGGGGTGTGGTATTGTTGATGAGTATAATAGTCTCTCAGTACTTCGTGGGGATTTTAGTGGTGTGTCTTATATATATAATTTAGGTGGAGGAATGCTTATTATCTGCGGGTGAGTTCTTTTGCTTACTTTATTTGCTATTCTTGAGTTAACCCGAGGTCGGAGCAGTGGTTCTCTACGGGCGGTTTAAAGTATAATAAATATCAAGATTATAATTACGTTTGTAATTAGGAACATTGTTAAATAGGATTTAATGAGGCCTTGTTGGGAGTTGTTAATAATTTTGATTATAGGGGCTTGAATGCCTGTTACCCCCTTTGGGCCAATTTTTTCGAATCATGTTAGGTCGACTATTTGAGTGGCTGTTTTTTGTCCTAGGGCCAGGTTTATCTTTGGGGCTATTCGGTGAATAATTATTGGGAAGTAGGCTAGTATGTTTGAGAAGTTGTGGGCAGTTATTTTTGGGTTGATTTTAAATTGTTTGTTGGTCAACCCAGCGAGGTCTGCGGCTACGAGGAGGCCAATAATGGTAACTAGTAGGGCGCTTGTTTTAACTTCTAGGGGTATTGTCATGATTTGGGTTTTGGTGGGGGAAAAGTTCGATGTGATTAGAAGTCCAGCTACTAGGCTGCCTCAGGCCAGTCGTTTAATTGGGTTTACAGCTGCCGGATCACTTTCGTTGATGGGCTGAAGGGGTAGAAATCGTGGGTGTCCTATTGAGGCGAAAAAGAAAATACGGAAGCTGTAGACTGCTGTAAATGAGGTGGCGATAAGGGTCAGGATGAGGGCTCAGGCGTTTAAGTGTGAGGTGTTCATGGCTTCAATGATTGCATCCTTAGAGAAAAATCCTGCCAGAAATGGTGTGCCTGTCAGTGCCAAGCTTCCGATTGTTATACATGATGAGGTGAGGGGCAGAGTTTTGTGGATTCCTCCTATTTTTCGAATGTCTTGTTCATCGTTTAGGCTGTGGATAATTAAGCCTGAGCATAGAAATAGCATGGCTTTAAAGAATGCGTGTGTGCAGATGTGTAGGAAGGCTAACTGTGGTTGATTTAGGCCGATGGTAACTATTATTAGTCCCAGCTGGCTGGATGTAGAGAAAGCTACAATTTTTTTAATGTCATTTTGGGTGAGGGCGCACGTGGCGGTGAACAGGGTTGTGATGGCTCCTAAACACAGGCAGGTTGTTAGGACTAACTGGTTGTTTTCAATTAGGGGGTGAAGTCGGATTAGGAGGAAGATACCTGCGACAACCATAGTGCTTGAGTGCAATAGGGCAGAGACCGGTGTGGGGCCTTCTATCGCTGAGGGGAGTCAGGGGTGTAGGCCAAATTGGGCAGATTTTCCTGTTGCGGCTAGTACTAGGCCCATTGATGCCAGGGTTAGGTCTATGTCTTTTGACAGGGCAAATATTTGTTGCATTTCTCAGGTGTTTATGTTTGTTGCGATTCAGGCCATACTTAAGATTAGTCCGATGTCTCCTACTCGGTTATAGATGACGGCCTGTAGGGCTGCAGTGTTTGCATCTGCCCGGCCGTGTCATCAACCAATTAGTAGGAAGGATATGATCCCTACGCCTTCCCAACCGATAAAGAGTTGAAATATGTTGTTGGCGGTGACTAGGATAATTATTGCTACTAGGAACATTAGCAGGTACTTGAAGAATTGGTTTATGTTCGGGTCTGCATGTATATATCATGAGGCAAACTCTAGAATTGACCATGTTACGTATAGGGCGATTGGGGTGAAGATAATGGAGTACTGGTCAAATTTAAAGCTTGTATTTAGGTCAAATGTGATTGTATTCGTTCATTGCCAGTTTGTTGAAATTACTTCTACTCCCTGGTCCAAGAAAATAAATAGGGGAATTAAGCTCACGTAGAATGCTATTTGGACAGCAGTTTTTACGTGGGTGAGTGCTCATGTTTTTTTAAGGGGGGCGGGGTGCAGTGTTATTAGAATGGGGTAAGTTAGAAGTACAATTACCGTTAACAGGCTTGTGTTTAGTACAATTGTGCTGTGCATAGTCCCTACTTGGATTTGCACCAAGAGTTTTTGGTTCCTAAGACCAACGGATGAGCTGTTATCCTTTAGGGGCCGAGCGGGCCGTGGACTCAAACCACGGTGCTGTAAGACTAGCAATCTTTCAGTTAAATCTTCACCCTCTCGGTAAACAAGGGGGTTTTATCTCCTGTCTTTAGAATCACAATCTAATGTTTTTGTTAAACTATATTTACAGAGGCATCATCCTCATATAAGCTCAGGCTTGAGTACTAGAAGTAGAACTGGGATGAGGTGTATTGCAATTAAGAGGTGTTCGCGTGAGTGTGAGGGTTCTAGGCCAATGATGTGGTTTGGGGTCTTTCCTCGTTGTGTTATTAGGAATATATACAGTGAGTATGCTGCTGTAATAAGTGTGCCCAGTCCTGTTAAAATAATTGATCAATAGGATCAGTTGAATATTGATGTAATGATTATTAGTTCTCCTATGAGGTTGGGTAGAGGGGGTAATGCTATGTTAGCGAGGTTTGCAATAAATCATCAGGCGGCCATAAGGGGAAGAATTACTTGTATTCCTCGGGCCAGCAGGAGTGTCCGGCTATGTGTTCGCTCATAGTTGGTGTTGGCCAGGCAGAATAGGGCTGAGGATACTAGGCCATGGGCAATTATAAGGATAATTGCTCCTGTAAACCCTCAGGGGGTTTGGATCATGATTCCGCTTACTACTAGGCCCATATGGCTGACGGAGGAGTAGGCGATTATTGACTTTAGGTCTGTTTGTCGCAAGCAGATGGAGCCTGTCATGATAATTCCCCAGAGGGCTAAAATGATGAATGGGTAGGCTAATTCCTTTGTTAGTGGATTAAGGATAATTAACATTCGTATTATTCCATATCCGCCTAGCTTTAGGAGCACAGCGGCCAGGACTATTGAGCCGGCGACTGGGGCTTCTACATGAGCTTTTGGAAGTCAGAGGTGGACGCCATATAAAGGTATTTTTACTAAGAATGCTATTACACAGGCTGCCCATCAGATCTTGTCCCCTCAGGTGTTCATTAAGAGAGGCTTAGTATATTGAATTGTCAGTAGGGAGAGGGTGCCTAGGTCCTTTTGTAGCATCAGTAGTGCAACTAGAAGGGGCAGGGATCCTGCCAGGGTGTAAAACAGGAAATACACCCCTGCGTTTAGTCGCTCTGCCTGATTACCTCAACGGGTAATAATGATTAAGGTCGGGATGAGGGTGGCCTCAAACATGACGTAGAACATGATAATTTCTGTTGCTCCAAATGCTAAAGTTAAGAAAATCTGCAGGGAAATCAGCAGGGTGATGTAGGATCGTTGTCGATTGGCTGGCTCCGTGGACACATGGTTTTGGCTGGCCAGGATTATAAGGGGTAAGAGTCAGCATGATAGAACAAGCAGGGGGGTTGATAAGGGGTCTGTTGCAATGTACAGATTTGATGAGGACCATCCTGTTTCAGAGTCTCATTTAAGTCATGTTAGGCTAATGATGCTGATTAGGGTGCTTTGATATGCGCTTGTTGTCCATAGTCATTTTTTGTTGACTAGCCATGTGGTGGGGATTAGTATTATTGTGGGGATAAGGACTTTTAGCATTGTAGTAGGTTTAGGTTTTTTAACAGGTCCGTCCCATGTGTCCGAGAGGTGGCAACAAGTAGGGCAAGCCCTATACCGGCCTCACATGCTGCAAATGTCAATAGGACCATGGGGCCTAGCGAAAATATGCTGGACCCTGTATTGAATGACCATAGAGCCATAATAATGTAAATAGCCAGCATTATTGACTCTAAACATAGCAGTGCAGAAAGTAAATGTTTCCGTTGAAGGGCTAAGCCTGAGAACCCTATAATAAATATTATTGAAAAGATTGTTTGTACAGGGGCCATAAGACGATCATGGATTTGAACCATGTTTTGCTGAGCCGAAATCGGCGGTCTTTCATTAGACTAATCGTCTATTCAGCCCATTCTAGGCCTCCTTGGATTCATTCATAGATTAATCCCAGGGTTAGTAGAATAATGATTGATATTGCTCAGAAGAAGGTTTGGATGATTTCGGGGAGTTGGTCGGCTCAGGGGAGAGGTAGGAGTAGTGCGATTTCCAGGTCAAATAGTAAAAATAGAATTGCTACTAAAAAGAATCGCATTGAGAAGGGGAGTCGGGCGGACCCGAGAGGGTCAAATCCGCATTCGTAGGGGGATAGTTTTTCTGAGTCGGGGTTTATTTGTGGAAGTACGAATGAAATGAAGATTAAAATGCACGAGATGGCTGTGGCTAGTAAAAAGATAGAAATAATAGGGTTCATTATCTTTCCTTGGATTTTAACCAAGATTAAGGGATTGGAAGTCACTTGTATTAGATGATACTAGAAAGATTATGAGCCTCATCAGTAGATTGATACATAAAGGAATAGTCAGACTACGTCGACAAAATGTCAGTATCATGCGGCGGCCTCAAAGCCAAAGTGGTGTTCTGACGTGAAGTGATATTGTACTTGGCGTAATAGGCAAACTGCGAGGAAGGTAGATCCAATAATTACGTGCAGTCCGTGGAATCCTGTAGCTACAAAGAATGTAGACCCATATACTCCATCAGCGATTGTAAATGGGGCCTCATAGTATTCTATTGCCTGTAGGAATGTAAAATAGAACCCTAGTAGGATTGTTAGTGTTAATGACTGGATTGCTTGTTTCCGTTCGCCCTCTATAATGCTGTGGTGAGCTCAGGTTACTGTGACTCCTGAGGCCAGGAGTACAGCTGTATTAAGTAGGGGCACTTCAAATGGGTCTAGTGTTACAATTCCTGTTGGGGGCCAGCAGCCACCTAGTTCTGGTGTTGGGGCAAGGCTTGAGTGGTAAAATGCTCAGAAGAAGCCCAGAAAGAAGAAGACCTCGGAGGTGATGAATAAAATTATTCCGTATCGAAGGCCTTTTTGTACTGGGGGTGTGTGGTGTCCTTGGAATGTGCCTTCGCGAATAATATCTCGTCATCATTGGTATATAGTAAGTAAGAGGAGAACTATTCCTATGGAGAAGAGGGTCATTGTTTGAAAGTGAAATCATATAGCAGTTCCTGATGTCACTAATAGGGCGGCCACTGCGCCTGTTAAGGGTCATGGGCTTGGGTCAACTATGTGGTATGCGTGTGCTTGGTGTGCCATTATACGTTTTCTTGAAGATACAGGCTTAGTAGAAGTACAAATACATAGGCTTGAATCATAGCAACTGCTACTTCTAGTAGGGTTAGCAGGAATAGCACAGTTGCTGTAATAATTGCTACAGTGGGTATTGTTGACATTAGAACAAATACGGCGGTGGCAATAAGTTGAATCAGTAGGTGGCCTGCAGTTAGGTTTGCTGTGAGTCGAACGCCTAAAGCGAGGGGTCGGATAAACAGGCTAATAGTTTCGATGATAATTAGTACCGGAATTAAGAGGGGTGGGGTGCCTTCTGGTAATAGGTGACCTAATGCGACAGTTGGCTGGTTTCGCATCCCAATAATAACAGTGGCCAGTCACAGGGGTACGGCAAATCCTATGTTTAGTGATAGCTGAGTAGTAGGGGTAAATGTATATGGTAGGAGGCCCATAAGGTTGATAGTTAATAAGAATAGTATAAGCGATGCGAACATTACTGCTCATTTATGTCCTCCTGTATTTAGGGGGAGTAGTAGTTGTTGAGTAAAGCGATTAATAAATCAGGCCTGGAGAGTGAGTAGTCGGTTATTAAGCCATCGAGAGGATGGAGTAGGATATAAGATTCATGGCAAGGTGAGGGCTAGGGCTATTAGTGGAATTCCTAAATATGTGGGGCTTATGAATTGGTCGAAGAAGTTTGTCATGGTCAGTCTCAGGAGGTTGTTTTTGGTTTTTTTGTGGCTTGTAGGCTGGGCTCATTATTAAAAGTGTGTGCTATTACTTTAGTGGGAATAACAGTTAGGAAAATTAATCATGAGAATAGTAGGATCAAAAATCAAGGTGACGGGTTTAATTGTGGCATGTCATTAAGGGTGGTCGGGAGGCACCAATCTTTAGCTTAAAAGGCTAATGCTGAATCCTATTTTAGCTTCTTAATGATGCGTCTTCTATTATCATTGAGGATCAGTTTTCGAAGTGTTCTAATGGTACGGCTTCCACTACGATTGGTATAAAGCTGTGATTTGCCCCACAGATCTCAGAGCATTGTCCATAAAATACCCCTGGGCGGGCGGCAATAAATGCTGTTTGATTAAGTCGTCCTGGGACTGCATCTATTTTTACCCCAAGGGCTGGTACAGCTCATGAGTGTAAGACGTCTTCTGCTGTAACTAAAATACGTACCGGGGATTCTATGGGTACTACTATTCGGTGGTCTGTCTCTAGTAGACGGAATTGGCCCGGGGTCAGGTCTTGGGTTGGGATCATGTATGAGTCGAAGCCAAGGTCTTCGTAGTCAGTATATTCATAGCTTCAATATCATTGGTGGCCGATGGCCTTAATAGTTAAATGAGGGTCGTTAATTTCATCTATTAGGTAGAGAATTCGTAAGGACGGTAAGGCAATTAGGATTAAAATCACTGCAGGTAGGACTGTTCATACGATTTCAATTTCTTGCGAGTCTAGGATATATATGTTGGTGAGCTTAGTAGATACCATAACTACGATAATATATAGTACTAGGGTGCTAATTAGGAAGACGATTATTAGTGCGTGGTCGTGAAAGTGAAGTAGCTCTTCTATTAGGGGTGAGGCTGCGTCTTGAAAACCTAGTTGTGAAGGGTGTGCCATAATATAAGATACGCAGGGCTTTAACCTACAATTATACCTTGACAAAGTAGCGTAATTTTTATTACTAGTATCTTATTGAAAGAAAGTGACAGAGTGGTTATGTGGTTGGCTTGAAACCGGCTGATGGGGGTTCAATTCCTTCCTTTCTTGAATAGGCGTGTGTCCTCTGTTGGACGAGTTCATGCGGGATGCACTCGAACGTAGGCTGGCTCTTCAAATGTGTGATAAGGTGGTGGGCATCCGTGGAGTCATTCCACATTAGATTCTGTTAGTTCTACTCATTTAACTTCCCGTTTAGCAGTAAATGCTTCTCATAGGATAAAAAGGAATAGTACGACTGCCGTTAGTGAGATTAATGAGCCAATTGATGAGATTGTGTTTCACAGGGTATAGGCATCCGGATAATCTGAGTAGCGCCGTGGCATACCCGCTAGTCCAAGGAAGTGCTGTGGGAAGAAAGTTAGATTAACCCCAACAAATATTACCCCGAAGTGAATTTTANNTCATGTGTCATGAAGTGTGTACCCTGCAAATAGGGGGAATCAGTGAACAAATCCTCCTATGATCGCGAACACAGCTCCTATAGATAGGACATAGTGGAAGTGTGCTACTACGTAGTATGTGTCGTGTAGTACAATATCAATGGATGAGTTTGCCAGCACGATCCCGGTGAGGCCGCCGACTGTAAAAAGAAAGATAAACCCAAGTGCTCATAGCATAGGGGTTTCTCATTTGATAGAGCCCCCATGAAGGGTGGCCAATCAGCTGAAGACTTTTACCCCAGTTGGGATTGCGATGATTATTGTGGCGGATGTAAAATAAGCACGGGTGTCTACGTCTATTCCCACTGTAAACATGTGATGAGCCCAGACGATAAACCCCAGCAGCCCGATTGCCATCATTGCTCATACTATTCCTATGTAGCCGAAAGGTTCTTTCTTGCCCGCGTAGTAGGCAACGATGTGAGAGATCATCCCGAACCCGGGGATAATTAAAATATATACTTCTGGGTGGCCGAAGAACCAGAATAGGTGCTGGTAAAGAATTGGGTCTCCGCCCCCGGCTGGGTCGAAGAATGTTGTGTTTAGGTTCCGGTCTGTTAATAATATAGTAATCCCGGCAGCAAGCACTGGAAGGGAGAGCAGAAGAAGTACGGCCGTGATTAAGACTGCTCATACAAATAGNGGGGTTTGATATTGTGTGATGGCAGGGGGTTTTATGTTAATAATTGTGGTAATGAAGTTAATGGCCCCAAGAATAGAAGAGACCCCAGCCAAGTGGAGGGAGAAGATGGTTAAATCAACTGATGCTCCGGCATGGGCCAGGTTACCGGCCAAAGGTGGGTAAACGGTTCATCCTGTTCCCGCCCCCGCCTCTACCCCAGAGGATGCAAGCAGTAGAAGAAAAGAGGGGGGAAGAAGTCAAAAGCTTATATTATTTATTCGTGGGAATGCCATGTCAGGGGCGCCGATTATCAGGGGGATAAGTCAGTTTCCAAACCCTCCGATCATTACTGGCATTACTATAAAGAAAATCATTACGAAAGCATGTGCTGTAACGATAACATTATAAATTTGGTCATCTCCAAGGAGGGCTCCTGGTTGACTCAGTTCGGCCCGAATTAGTAGGCTTAGGGCTGTTCCTACTATGCCGGCCCAAGCACCAAATACTAAATATAGGGTACCGATGTCTTTGTGATTTGTAGAGAAAAATCAACGGGTGATTGCCACAGGTAAAATGGCTGAGTATAAAGCGGCGGGCTGTAGACCCGTAGATAGAGGTTCAACTCCTCTTTTTATCAGGCTCTGTGGTGTATAACATATTAGATTGCAAATCTAAGGATGCAGGCGAAAGCCTGCCAGATCTTTAAAGCCCCCGCCTCGTCCCCCAGGGCGGGGTAGATGAATGCTCGCTGGCTGGGGCGCTTAGCTGTTAACTAAGATTTTGAGGGATCGAGGCCCTCTCATCTATTAAGGCCTTAGCTTAATTAAAGCGTTTGAGTTGCATTCAGAATATGTGAGATAGAGTCTTGCAGGTCTTATCAGGGACTAGGAGATTTTCACTCCTGCTTAAAGCTTTGAAGGCTTTTGGTCTATCTTATCCTAAGTCCCTATATTGTTATTGCTATTACTGCTGGGGTAATTGGGAGTATCATTGTTGCTATAATTGCTATGATTGATAGTGGTAGGGTTTTCTTTATGGGTGAGGTTCGCCATGGTGTTTTGGTGTTGTTTGTGTTCGGGAAGACGGTTAGTGATGAGGCATAACATAGTCGTAGATAAAAAAATAGGCTCAGTAGGGCGGCTATGGCTATTATTGTGGCAGTGAGTGGCAGGTCCTGCTTTGTAAGTTCTTGAATAATCAGTCATTTGGGCATAAATCCTGTTAGCGGGGGGAGCCCCCCTAATGATAGGAGAATCGTTGTGGTCAAAACTATAATAATGGGGGTTTTTGTTCAGGCTAGGGCTATGGTATTAATTTTCGTTGCAGGTATGGTGTTTAGGGTTATGAAGGCGGCGGATGTCATGACTATGTAGATTGCTAAGTTTATCAGCATTAGGTTTGGGGAGAATTTTAATACAACTACTATTCAGCCTATGTGGGCAATTGATGAATATGCTAGGATTTTTCGTAGCTGTGTTTGGTTTAGGCCTCCTCACCCGCCGACAAGGACCGATAGTAGTCCTAGTAAAACTAGGACTTCTTGATTGATTTCTTGTGACAGTTGGTAGATTAGTGCTATTGGCGCTAGTTTTTGTCAGGTTGATAGAACAAGTCCTGTGATGAGGTCTAGCCCTTGTAGTACTTCTGGGAGTCAGAAATGTATAGGCGCAATGCCTAGTTTTAATCCCAGGGCCAGGGTTATTACTAGGATCGTAGTCTGGTTGGTCATTTGTTGGATTTCTCATATTCCTGTAATTCATGCATTTGATGTTGCGGAGAATAGAATTAATGCTGCTGCGGTGGCCTGTGTTAAGAAATATTTTGTGGATGCTTCTACGGCTCGTGGGTGGTGGTGTTTGGATATTAGGGGGATGATGGCGAGTGTGTTAATTTCTAGCCCTATCCATGCTAGTAACCAGTGTGAGCTTATAAAGGTGATTGTAGTTCCTAGGCCTAGGCTTATGATTATAATTGATAGTGCTAAGGGGTTCATTAGTAAAGGAAGGGGTTTAACCAACATGTTCGGGGTATGGGCCCGAGAGCTTAATTAGCTGACTTTACTAGAAAGTAGTGTAGTGGGAGCACCAGGGGTTTTGATCTCCTGTGGATAGGTTCGAGTCCTTTCTTTCTAAGGAAATGGGGAGATTTTAACTCTCATTATTCACTCCATCAAAGTGACCCTTTATCTTTCAGGCACATTTCCTTGAGTTATATTGGGGGTAGGCTGGCTAGGGCTGTCATTAGGCCAAGGTTTCACATGATTAGGGCAAGGCCCATTGGAAGGAAGTTTTTTCATACTAGGTGTATGAGCTGGTCATACCGGAAACGGGGGTAGGAGGCTCGTACTCAGAGGAAGAGGGTTGATAGAATGGCAACTTTTATTATTAGATTAATTGTAGTCAGTTCTGGGATGAATGGGTTGTGTAGGGCCCCCAAAAATAAAATAGTTGATAGTGTGTTTATTAGTAGGATGTTGGAATATTCTGCTAGAAAGAATAGGGCGAATGGGCCTGCTGCATATTCTACATTAAACCCTGAGACTAGCTCTGATTCTCCTTCTGTTAGGTCAAAAGGGGCTCGGTTTGTCTCTGCTAAGGTAGAGACATACCATATGGCTGCCAGTGGGAGGGCTGGGCATACTATTCAGATTGTTTGTTGGGCGGTGTTGAATGTTTTTAAGTCAAACCCTCCCGCTATAATAACTACTGACAGTAGGATAAGGCCAAGGCTTACTTCATATGAGATGGTTTGGGCTACTGCCCGGAGGGCCCCGATTAGGGCATATTTTGAGTTTGAGGCTCAGCCCGAGCCTAAAATAGAATATACTGCCAAGCTTGATAGGGCTAGGACAAATAGTAGTCCTAGGTTCATTTCAATAATTGGGTACGGTATGGGCATGGGTGCTCATATAGTGAGGGCCAGGGTTAGGGCTATGGTGGGTGCAACTAGAAACAAAATTGGGGAGGAGGTGGAGGGCCGGATTGGTTCTTTAATAAATAACTTAATTCCGTCGGCCACCGGCTGCAGGAGGCCATACGGGCCTACAATATTTGGACCTTTTCGTAGTTGTATATATCCAAGCATTTTACGTTCTAGTAGGGTGAGGAATGCTACGGCTAGTAGTACTGGAATGATGTAGGCTAGGGGGTTTATAACATATATTAGTAGGGAGTTCATAGCTTAGGAGAGGATTTGAACCTCTGGTGGAAAGGGCTTAGGCCTTTTGCAATTACCGGGCTCTGCCACCTTAGCATGCCATGATTTCTGGCTGTAGTGTACTTCTCTTTATCTATTTTATTTGTCTTCAATAGGTAGAGATAGGGCTTGTTTTTAATATTGGCCCCCTTTTTCCGGTCCTTTCGTACTGGGAAGAAGTGTAGTCATAGATAGAAACCGACCTGGATTACTCCGGTCTGAACTCAGATCACGTAGGACTGTTAATCGTTGAACAAACGAACCCTTAATAGCTTCTGCACCATTAGGATGTCCTGATCCAACATCGAGGTCGTAAACCCTTTCGTCGATATGGACTCTGGGAAAGGATTGCGCTGTTATCCCTAGGGTAACTTGGTTCGTTGATCAGACTTAGTTGTCTGGGTCATTGATGGTCAGATATTCTGTTACTTAGAAGTGTCCTTCTTGGTTTAGGATTTTCTCCTTTCCACTTGGGGGCTTTATTTTCCCCCATGGTCGCCCCAACCGAAGGCATTTGGATCATTGGTACTTTAGTTTTGCTGCTTTTTAGTTACTCTTGGTTTATTGTGCTTTCTTTACATGCATGATCTTTTGCCTAAAGCTCCATAGGGTCTTCTCGTCTTATGTAATTATGTCCGCTTCTGCACGGACAGATCAATTTCATTGACTTGGGGAAGGAGACAGTTAAACCCTCGTTATGCCATTCATACAGGTCTTCATTTAAAAGACAAGTGATTACGCTACCTTCGCACGGTCAGGATACCGCGGCCGTTAAACACTATGGTCACAGGGCAGGCGGGACCTCTAATACTTCCATTGGTTGGCAAGAGGCGATGTTTTTGGTAAACAGGCGGGGTTTGTGTTTGCCGAGTTCCTTCTTCTCCTTTAAGTCTTTCCTTGTGGCACTCCTGTGTTGGGTTAACAGTCTGTTGTACATTATTTTCTTGTTTATTTTATGGTTTTTGTTCTTCCTTCATTCATTGGTCTGTTTATATGTCAGTGGTTGGTCCGATCTGACTTACACTTGTGCTGGGAGAGAAGTATGTTCTCTTATTACTAATTTTAACATTGTCACTTCTATGGGGGCATAGGGCGGCTTAATATTATTAGGGGGTGTGGATTTATTATCTGTATTATTGGGTTAATATCTGCCTGAGCTTTAACGCTTTCTTTTCGGGTGGCTGCTTTTAGGCCCACGTAGGCAGAAGTCCTTGTGGTTTATGATCCTTGGCCTCCTGTGTAAGGTTGTGTTCTTTTTCAAAAGGGCTGTACCCCTGTTGACTAACTCCTAAGTCCTACTTTAATCCTTTGGTTGTTGGGTTTTTAGTATAATTTAGGGCTGAACTAATATTCTTTTCTTAAGCAACCAGCTATCACCAGGCTCGTTAGGCTTGTCACCTCTACTTGGGGGTCTTCCCACTCTTTTGCCACAGAGACGGGTTCGTTCCGTAAAACTGCCTCGAAGTAGCTCGTCTGGTTTCGGGGCTTCAGACTAAAGGTCTCTTTGCCTGAGGGGTACTTGTTAAATCATGATGCAAAAGGTACGAGGGTCAATCTCTGCTTTTTATTGCTTATTATGGTTTATTTCATTTCTCTTTCAACTTTCCCTTGCGGTACTCTTTTTGTAGCTCTAATGTTTGCCTTTTCTATCGCCTATACTCAGGGGGAAGAATGGTTTAGTTTTGGTTTGTTGTTTTTGTGTTATGTTGTTCTTTGGTTGTGTGGTAAGGCTAGTTGTCTTGCTTAGAACAACTCGATTTGCACGAGTATCTTCTCGGTGTAAGGGAGATGCTTTGGTCTTGTTTAGCCATGTTCTATTTTAACCAAGTGCACCTTCCGGTACACTTACCATGTTACGACTTACCTCCTCTTTGTTTTATTATTTGTTTATGTATATTAATTATTGGTTTTCGAGGAGAGCGACGGGCGGTGTGTACGCGCCTCAGAGCCTGTTTCAAGAAAATGTTCTATTTTTATTTACTGCTAAATCCACCTTCAGTGCTGCTTTTTCATGGCATCGTTCGTATGTATTCTGGTTCAGAAAATGTAGCCCATCTCTTCCCCTCTCATTGGCTACACCTCGACCTGACGTTTTGAGTAATACTCATTGGGCTTACTGTTGTTCTTTCAGAAGGTAAGCTGGCGACGGCGGTATATAGGCTGAATTGACAAGTGAGGGTGAGGTTTAACGTGGATTATCGGTTCTAGGACAGGCTCCTCTAGGTGGGTTTGAGGCACCGCCAAGTCCTTTGGGTTTTAAGCTTCTGCTCGTAGTCCCCTGGCGGAGGTTTTTGTACTAAAACATCATTGTTTACGGTTGAGCATAGTGGGGTATCTAATCCCAGTTTGTTCCTCAACGGTCGTGAGTTCAAGAATTTGTTAAAGCTACTTTCGTTGTGGGTTCTCCTCGCCCTATTAACGTATAACAGCTTAAGGGGCGTTTAGCTTTAGTTTGTTTTGTCTCTAATCACGCTTTACGCCGTTATATATCATCTTGAGCGCACTCGTATAACCGCGGTGGCTGGCACGAGTTTTACCGGCTCTTCATTGCCCTAACTAAGTCAAGCTTTCGCTCATTGCTTAATTTTTATCACTGCTGAGTTCCCTTGGGGGTGTGGCTTAGCAAGGCGTCTTGGGCTACTTTTAGTGTGCCTGATGCCAGCTCCTTCTTCTCATTATGAGGATATGAGGGCATTCTCACAGGGGTGCGGGTACTTGCATGTGTAAATCGGGCATGAGATGATATTAAAGTCAGGACCAAGCTTTTGTGCCATTGGAACTTTTTACAGATCATCTTGGCATCTTCAGTGCCATGCTTTGGCTTAAGCTACATTGGC